AAAAAAAAAAATACCATTTATTTTATTTCGACTATAAAAAATTTCCTATCAAAAAAAAATTTTTTTAGTTATGACTTATGCTCTTTATCACAAGCATATGTATTTTACAAATTATCACAAATTAAAGTTAGTAACTTTTATAAATTAAAGGCTTTTTTTGAATATAACATATACATAACATCCTTTTTTGTTAAGAATAAAATAAAGGATTTTTTTAAAGAACAAGGGATCTGTCATTATGAATGTAAAGATAAAACCCTTTTAAATTCCGAAATAAATCAATGGAAAAACTGGTTACGAAGTAATTCTCAATATAATTTACCTCAGATTGCATGGGCTAGATTAGTAACCCAAAAATGGAAAAAGAAAATAAACCAAGACTCTCTCGTTCTAAATCCAAGTTTAACCAAAGTGGATTCATATGAAAAAAATTGTTTTGATAATTCCAAAAAACAAAATTTTTTTGAGGCTAACTCATTTTTCAATACAAAACAGAATTTCAAAAAGGATTCTATATATAATCTTTTTTGCTACAAATCTATTCATTCTACAGAAAAATTTTTTGATATGTCTACAGGCCTAGAAAATTGTTTAGTCTCTTGTTTTCTAGAAAAATATAATATTCGGGGTATAGGGGAAATTCGGCATAGAAAATATTTGGATTGGAGAATTCTCAACTTTTGGTTTATAAAAAAAGTAAATATTGAGCCTGATACTAAGAGTAAAAAAAAATCTATTAAGACTAAAGTTCAGAATTATCAAAGAATTGATAAAATAACTAAGACGGGTCTTGCCAATGAAAAAATAAACTTTTTTGATTGGATGGGAATGAATGAAGAAATACTAAATCATCGTATAACAAATTTTGACTTTTTTTTCTTTCCTGAATTTTTATTATTTTCTAGTACATATAAAATGAAACCGTGGGTCATACCAATTAAATTACTTCTTTTCAATTTTAATGAAACAAAAAATGTGAATAAACAGATCACTCTAAAGAAAAAAGGTTTTATACCATCAAACGAAAAAAAATTCTTTCCATTTTATCTAAATAAAGAAGAAAACGAATCGGCAGATCAAGAAGAGTTTGAATCAGATAAAGAAACAAAAATAGATACGGAATCAGCTCTATCAAACCAAGAAAAAAATATTGAAGAAAATTATGCAGAATCGAAGATAAAAAAACGTAAAAATAAAAAGCAACCAAAAAGCAATACCGAAGCGGAACTTGACTTATTTCTCAAAAGGTATTCGCATTTTCAATTGCGATGGAATTGTTTTTTTAATCAAAAAATTCTCAATAATGTAAAAGTATACTGTCTCTTGGTTAGACTAAAAAATCCAAACGAGATAGCGATATCTTCTATTGAAAGAGGAGAGATGAGCCTAGATATTCTAATGATTGAAAATAATTTCACTTTTTCAAAATTAATGAAAAAAGGAATATTGATTGTTGAACCTGTCCGTTTGTCTGTAAAAAACGATGGACAACTTATTATATATAGAACCGTCGGGATTTCATTGGTTCATAAAAATAAACAAAAAATAAGTAAAAGATCAAAAAAAAAAAGCTATATTGATAAAAAAAAAAATTATGATTTCTTTGTTCCTGAAAATATTCTATCCCCTAAACGACGTAAAGAATTTAGAATTCTAATTTGTTTCAACTTAAAAAAAAAAAATGCGAGGGATAGAAATTCAAGATTTGATACAAATAGTCAAACTTTGACTACAGTTTTGAATAAAAAGAAAGATCTTGATAAGGATAAAAAAAACCTAATTAAATTAAAATACTTTCTTTGGCCCAATTTTCGATTAGAAGATTTAGCTTGTATGAATCGCTATTGGTTTAATACGACTAACGGAAATCATTTCAGTATGATAAGAATACACATGTATACACGATTTCAAATGCATTAATGATAGATCCTTTTTACTAAATTTTTAGTATATATATAATGTTTTTACTATATATATAATATAAGTTACGGTATATGAAAAAAATTGTATGCACAAATATGGGGGATTGTTTTAAATTCAATCTTTATACATGAGATTCATTTAATTAATGACATAGATACCAATCAGAGCAGATCCATAAAAAAATTAAAAAAATCCTACTTTTTTAGATCGAAATTTAGACTTTTTTTATTTTTTTCTAAAATTAAGAATTAAGAAGTTGATAATTAAATTCGGATCCTTGTACAAAAAAATCTACCATTATTATTACTGATCAGTAAAATTCATATCTTTCAATTCATATTAAAAAGGGAAGGATTTCTTTTTATGATAAAAAATACATTCATTTCATTTCACGAAAAAAAAGAAGAAAGCAAGGGATCTGTTGAATTTCAAGTATTCAGTTTCACTAATAAGATACGAAGACTTACTTCACATTTGGAATTGCACAGAAAAGATTATTTATCTCAGAGGGGTCTACGAAAAATTCTGGGAAAACGTCAACGACTGCTGGCTTATTTGTCAAAAAAAAATAGAGTACGTTATAAAGAATTAATTAATCAGTTGAATATTCGGGAATTAAAAACTCGTTAAATTCCAAAATTGTGAATTAGTTAATTTTTTAGATCTTGAATTTTTTAATAAACTTCTTTTTCAGCAATCTAATTCATACCAGAACGAATCAAGGAAAAACTTATGAAGAGACCAGTTACAGGAAAAGATCTTATGATAGTCAATATGGGACCTCACCACCCATCCATGCATGGTGTTCTTCGCTTAATTGTTACTCTAGACGGTGAGGATGTTGTTGACTGTGAACCCATATTAGGTTATTTACACAGAGGAATGGAAAAAATTGCAGAAAACCGAGCAATTATACAATATTTACCTTATGTAACGCGGTGGGATTATTTAGCTACTATGTTTACAGAAGCAATAACAGTAAATGGACCAGAACAATTGGGAAATATTCAAGTTCCTAAAAGGGCCAGCTATATCAGAGTAATTATGTTGGAATTGAGTCGTATAGCTTCTCATCTGTTATGGCTTGGCCCTTTTATGGCAGATATTGGGGCACAGACTCCCTTTTTCTATATTTTCAGAGAACGAGAATTTGTATATGATCTATTCGAAGCTGCCACCGGTATGAGAATGATGCATAATTTTTTTCGTATTGGAGGAATAGCGGCTGATTTACCTTATGGTTGGATAGATAAATGCTTGGATTTTTGTGATTATTTTTTAACAGAGGTTGTTGAATATCAAAAACTGATTACACGAAATCCTATTTTTTTAGAACGGGTTGAAGGCGTTGGGATTATTGGTGGGGAAGAAGCAATAAATTGGGGTTTATCCGGACCAATGCTACGCGCATCCGGAATACCATGGGATCTTCGTAAAGTTGATCGTTATGAGTCTTACGATGAATTTGAATGGGAAATTCAGTGGCAAAAACAAGGAGATTCATTAGCTCGTTATTTAGTACGACTTAGCGAAATGACAGAATCCATCAAAATTATTCAACAGGCTCTGGAAGGACTTCCCGGGGGTCCCTATGAGAATTTAGAAAGTAGAGGCTTTGATAAAAAAAGGACTCCAGAGTGGAATGATTTTGAATATCGATTTATTAGTAAAAAACCTTCCCCTACTTTTGAATTATCGAAACAAGAACTTTATGTAAGAGTTGAAGCTCCAAAAGGGGAATTAGGAATTTTTCTCATAGGAGATCAAAGTGGTTTTCCTTGGAGATGGAAAATACGACCGCCGGGTTTTATTAATTTGCAAATTCTTCCTGAACTAGTTAAAAGAATGAAATTGGCTGATATTATGACGATACTCGGTAGCATAGATATAATTATGGGAGAAGTTGATCGTTAAAATGATAATTTATGCAACAGAAGTACAAACTATAAATTCTTTTGTTAGATTGGAATCTTTAAAAGAGGTCTATGGACTCATATGGATATTTGTCCCTATATTTTCTCTTGTATTGGGAATCATAACAGGTGTACTAGTAATTGTGTGGTTAGAAAGAGAAATATCTGCAGGGATACAACAACGTATTGGACCTGAATACGCCGGCCCGTTAGGAATTCTTCAAGCTTTAGCCGACGGGACAAAACTACTTTTCAAAGAAGATCTTCGTCCATCTCGAGGAAATACTCCTTTATTTAGTATTGGACCATCTATAGCAGTTATCTCTATTTTACTAAGTTATTCAGTAATTCCCTTTAGCAATCACCTTGTTTTAGCGGATCTCAATATCGGTATTTTTTTATGGATTGCCATCTCAAGTATTGCTCCGATCGGACTTCTTATGTCAGGATATGGATCAAATAATAAATATTCTTTTTTAGGTGGTCTGCGAGCTGCTGCCCAAGCGATTAGTTATGAAATACCATTAACTCTATGTGTTTTATCAATATCTCTACGTGCGATTCGTTGAAATATAAACGTTTATTACGTTTCTTCTAGATTAATAAATGAAAAAATTGAATATATATATTTATCTTTCGGGTTAATCTTAATCTTAATAAAAGGAATTTGATAGTTATATATGAGTGAAAAAAAAAACAGCTCAGAAATTAGCAGTAAAAAGAAAAATTGACTCATTTCCTATGTAGAAAGGTTAAACGGAAATAAACATAAGCGTAAGAATCACTTTACCCCAAGGTTGGTTGATTAGTCATCCGGGCTTGAAGCGGGTTAAAAAAAATATTAACCGTATGACGTTTTCACTATCAGTTATATAAATTACCATACATATATTACAAAGTGAGCGGCAATTAGGTAAAAACGCGTGGATGGGTAGAAACACCAAAATACACAAAGAATTTGTAATAGAGATTAACCAAATTGAAAAGGATATTTATGCATAACATAAGATAAAAAAAAGAAGGTTAATTGGGGCTTGAAATTAGTAGAAATGATCAGGCAGTACTCCCCAAGATTCCGATTCAGAGTATGCTCCCATCCACCGATAAATGTAATGACTATCAGAAACGAAATAATCCTTTATTTTTTTTTAAGTCCACCGACTTTTTTTCTAAAAAAGAAAGAAGAATAGGAACGAAACAAGGATATTTATTTTGATAGATTTCGAAAATAAAATAGAATTTCTATCATGAATAATAAACTAATAGGATGTTTAATTCTTTTTCGTAATTGAAAACCACGACGGGCTGAAATACCTAGTTTTATTTTTACAAGGGTTGTTTTATTAAAGGATTAAGTTATTACTCAACAAATCGAAATTAAAAGTTGTAAAGGATGAGATGAATTCCGAAGCGCATTTTTTTTTTATAATTTGAGCAGACAGAATTCCATTGGTATAATTCGGGACCCCAGATAGATTTTTATTTAATCCATTTTAGAACACATCATATCCATCTAAATAATACTAATCTGGTCCTTAGATTTATTTACGGCCCCCGAGGAGCCGTATGAGGCGAAGACCTCATGTACGGTTTTGTAATAGCGGTGAGAATAGTAATGTTATCACCGACTAGGATTATCTAATAGTTTAAGTACAGTTGATATAGTTGAGGCACAAGCAAAATATGGTTTTTGGGGATGGAATTTGTGGCGTCAACCTATAGGTTTTATCATTTTTCTAATTTCTTCCCTAGCAGAATGCGAGAGGTTACCTTTTGATTTACCAGAAGCGGAAGAAGAATTAATAGCAGGTTATCAAACTGAATATTCCGGTATCAAATTTGGTTTATTTTACGTTGCTTCTTATCTAAATCTATTAATTTCCTCATTATTTGTAACAGTTCTGTACTTAGGCGGTTGGAATTTTTCTATTCCGTATATATCTATTCTGGAGCTATTTGAAAAGGATCAAATTTTTGGAACAACAATTGGTATCTTTATTACATTAGCTAAAACTTATTTGTTCTTGTTCATTTCTATCGCAACCAGATGGACTTTACCTAGGCTAAGAATGGATCAACTATTAAATCTTGGATGGAAATTTCTTTTACCGATTTCCCTTGGTAATCTATTATTAACAACTTCTTTCCAACTCTTTTCACTCTAAATTAAAAATGAATCCAAGATATTCATTACTTGTTTTAAACAAGAGAAAGAAACAAAGATCAAATTATTCATAGATAATTACAATATGCTTCCTATGATAACCGGGTTCATGAATTATGGTCAACAAACCCTACGAGCTGCAAGGTATATTGGTCAGGGTTTCATGATTACCTTATCCCACACAAATCGTTTACCTGTAACTATTCAATATCCCTATGAAAAATTAATAACATCAGAACGTTTTCGCGGTCGAATACATTTCGAATTTGATAAATGCATTGCTTGTGAAGTATGTGTTCGAGTATGTCCTATAGATCTGCCTGTTGTTGATTGGAAAATGGAAACCAATATTCGAAAAAAACGATTGCTTAATTACAGTATTGATTTTGGAATTTGTATATTTTGTGGTAATTGTGTTGAGTATTGTCCAACAAATTGTTTGTCAATGACTGAAGAATATGAATTTTCAACTTATGATCGTCACGAGTTGAATTATAATCAAATAGCTTTGGGTCGTTTACCAATGTCAGTAATTGACGATTACACTATTCGAACAATTTTGAATTCACCTCAAACAACAAATGGGTAAACCTATTAATTTTATTAAAAAAAGAATGTAAAACTGTTGAATTATATTATAATAATTATATTATAGAAAGAGAAAGAATTTAATTAAAAACTTGTATTTATAGAATAATATTAAGTATTAAGGCTCATCCTTTTAATATAATATCTTCGTAATTACTATCTTGAAATAGATAGGTTGAAAATATTAGAATAAAAAAAGCGAAACTGTCTAATAATTGTATCTACATCAATTCATATTCATTAGATTCTAATTTCACTCTATTAGAAACATATTAAAAACAAATTCCCCGGTTAAATTAATAAGGTCATGAAAAGGATTTCTATTTTTTCTTTTTTTAATAATATAATGGATTTGCCTGGACCAATACATGATTTTCTTTTAGTTTTTCTGGGATCCGGTATTCTAGTCGGAGGTCTGGGAGTGGTATTATTTACTAACCCAATATTTTCAGCCTTTTCCTTAGGATTTGTTCTTGTTTGTATATCTTTATTGTATATTCTAGCAAATTCCCATTTTGTAGCTGCTGCACAACTCCTTATTTACGTGGGGGCCATAAATGTTTTAATCCTATTTGCTGTTATGTTCATGAATGATTCAGAATATTCCATAGATTTCAATCTGTGGACTGTTGGGAATGGGATTACTTCATTGGTTTGTACAACTATTCTTTTTTCATTAATTGCTACTATTCTCGATACGTCATGGTACGGGGTTATTTGGACTACAAGATTAAACCAGATTTTAGAACAAGATTTAATAAGTAATAGTCAACAAATAGGAATTCATTTATCAACAGATTTTTTTCTTCCGTTTGAACTCATTTCAATAATTCTTTTAGTTGCTTTGATAGGTGCAATTTCTGTGGCTCGTCAATAAAAAAGGTTCCAATTAGTAAAGACCAAACAAAACTTTGTATTTGTGTATGTTATGATATTTTTTTCCGTTCATTCAATTCAATTTGATTGAATACTATTTCATATTTTAAATATCAACTTTTATATTTGATATATATATTTGAAATTTTTTCCCTAATATAGTTTTTATTCGTACTTTGTTGTTATATTCTAGTTGATTGAATCCGGTGAATTGTTTTTATTATTCAGATTTAAATGAATCAAAATTGATAAGGAGTTGCTCAATGATACTCGAACATGTACTTGTTTTGAGTGCCTATTTATTTTTTATTGGTCTTTATGGATTGATCACGAGTCGAAATATGGTTAGGGCTCTTATGTGCCTTGAACTTATACTCAATGCAGTTAATATGAATTTCGTAACATTTTCTGATTTTTTTGATAATTCCCAACTAAAAGGGGATATTTTCTGCATTTTTGTTATAGCAATTGCAGCCGCTGAAGCAGCTATTGGATTAGCTATAGTCTCGTCAATTTATCGTAACAGAAAATCAATTCGCATCAACCAATCGACCTTATTAAATAAGTAGCATAAATCAAAAAATTATAGGTTTCGATTTGCATATATGATAGGTTATGACTTACTAGATTAGATTTGTGAAAATCTAAGAAATCAAAGTATTTTAGCCCCGTTTTTTACCAATTGAGCCAGAATTCATTAAAAAAATTCTATTAAAGGAAATCATTGCTTCATCTAGTATTTTAATTTACTATATCATTTAGTTATAAGTTTACTAGATTGAAAATTTATGACATTAAAAAAACTATAGATCCTATGTCACATTCAGTAAAAATTTATGATACCTGTATAGGATGTACTCAGTGTGTGCGAGCATGTCCTACAGACGTATTAGAAATGATACCTTGGGATGGATGTAAAGCTAAGCAAATAGCTTCTGCCCCAAGAACCGAGGATTGTGTTGGTTGTAAGAGATGTGAATCTGCCTGTCCAACGGATTTTTTGAGCGTTCGAGTTTATTTATGGCATGAAACAACTCGAAGCATGGGTCTAGCTTATTGATACGTTACCGAAAAAACGGATTTGAATAAATTTGGAATACATTTTATTTTTTTTATTGACAAGTACTCGTACTCAAAAAAAGTTCAATTATATTTTTTTATTTATATATTTTTTTTGAGTACGCGTTCTTTGGACCTGGTGTATCTTGTCTTTACCACGAATGATTTTCCTTGGTTAACAATAATTGTTGTTTTTCCAATATCTGCCGGTTCATTAATGTTATTTCTCCCGCATAGGGGAAATAAAGTTAATAAGTGGTATACTATATGCATTTGTATCTTAGAACTTCTTATAACGACCTACGCTTTTTGTTATAATTTTAAAATGGACGACCCATTAATTCAACTGTCCGAAGATTATAAATGGATCAATTTTTTTGATTTTTATTGGAGACTGGGAATAGATGGACTTTCTATAGGAACGATTTTACTGACGGGATTTATTACTACTTTAGCTACTTTAGCGGCTTTTCCAGTTACTCGGGATTCCCGATTATTCCATTTCCTGATGTTAGCAATGTACAGCGGCCAAATAGGATCATTTTCTTCTCGGGATATTTTACTTTTTTTCATCATGTGGGAATTAGAATTAATTCCCGTTTATCTCCTTTTATCCATGTGGGGTGGAAAGAAACGTTTGTATTCAGCTACAAAATTTATTTTATACACTGCAGGAAGTTCTATTTTTTTATTAATAGGAGTTTTAGGTATAAGTTTATATGGTTCAAACGAACCAACATTAAATTTAGAACTATTAGCGAATCAATCCTATCCTGTCACACTAGAAATACTATTTTATATTGGGTTTCTTATTGCTTTTGCCGTCAAATCACCGATTATACCTTTACATACTTGGTTACCTGACACCCACGGCGAGGCACATTACAGTACCTGTATGCTTCTCGCTGGAATTTTATTAAAAATGGGAGCATATGGGTTGGTTCGAATCAATATGGAATTATTACCTCACGCTCATTCTATGTTTTCTCCTTGGTTGATGGTAGTCGGTACAATCCAAATAATTTATGCAGCTTCAACATCTCCCGGTCAACGTAATTTAAAAAAGAGAATAGCCTATTCTTCTGTATCTCATATGGGTTTTATAATTATAGGTATTGGTTCGATAACGGATCCTGGGCTTAATGGAGCTATTTTACAAATAATCTCTCATGGATTTATTGGCGCTGCACTTTTTTTCTTGGCCGGAACGAGTTATGATAGAATCCGGCTTGTTTATCTTGATGAAATGGGTGGAATGGCTATCTCCATTCCAAAGATATTTACAATGTTCACTATCTTATCGATGGCTTCCCTTGCCTTACCGGGCATGAGTGGTTTTGTTGCAGAATTAATTGTTTTTTTTGGAATAATTACCAGTCAAAAATATTTCTTAATTTCAAAAATTTTAATTATTTTTGTAATGGCAATTGGAATGATATTAACTCCTATATATTTATTATCTATGTCACGCCAAATGTTCTATGGATACAAGTTAATTAATGCCAAAAACTTTTCTTTTTTTGATTCTGGACCCCGAGAGTTATTTCTTTCAATCTCTATTCTTATACCCATAATTGGTATTGGGATTTATCCTGATTTTGTGCTCTCATTAGCAAGTGACAAGGTCGAATCCATTTTATCTAATTATTTTTATGGATAGTTTTCAGGAAATAAAAAAAAATCATTAAATTGAATTATAATAAGAAGTCTTTGGTTTTTGTATTGTGAGAACCTTTTGAATCATTGTACTACTTGATTCAAAAGGTTCTTGATGATTTACTACTAAAACTAAATTAGATTTCTTAACTTATATGAAGTTATATATAGATACTATTTTTTGATATAGATGCTATTTTTTGGTTTGGATTCTTTTCTTTTTTTGTTAATTAGATGTAAATGAACCATAACTATGTAAACCTATTCCTAAAAGATTGACGCCAAAATAGCATATCCAAATTAAAAGAAAACCTATCGACGCCACAATTGCAGAATTTATACCTCGAAAATTCCTATTTGTTTTAATATGTAAATAAATTGCGAATATGGTCCAAGTAATAAATGCCCAGGTTTCTTTTGGATCCCAATTCCAATATGAACCCCATGTTTCATTAGCCCATACAGCTCCTGAAAGAATGCCGACGGTTAAAAAGATAAATCCAAGACTAATAATACGAAAACTCCAATAATCTAATTGTTCAATCAATTGATACCTATAATAATTTCTAGAAAAACTAAAATTACTGTTTTGTTGTAGTAAAATAGAATTTCTTTCGTTTATGTAGTAAAGTACATCAAAAGAAAATAATTCATTTAATAAAAATTTTGTTTTCATATTATTTTTCCAAAAAGTAGACCCGACCTTGCGAAATGTAATAACTAGAAGAGCTATTGATAATAATGATCCGCATAACAGAGCGCCATAGCCTAATATCATCATACTTACGTGCATCATTAACCACTGGGACTGGAGAGCTGGTACTAATATTGCAGACTGAGGCATGTTGTTTAAAAGACCTGAAGTAGCAAAACCCTGAATAAAAATAGCACTTGGCGCAGTTATTGCGTTTAAGTGATTTTTTTTTTTTTTATTAAAATAGGAAACCATATGAATAATTGAAAAAGCCCATGAAAGAAAAATTAATGATTCATATAAATTGCTTAATGGAAAATGTCCTGAATAAATCCAACGCGTGAATAATAATCCTGTTATACCAAAAAACGTAATTACGATTCCTTTATCTGATGAATCAAAAAATCCTATTATTTCATCTAAATTAACTAATAAAGTTAAAAAATAAATTGTTAGTACAATTGAAACGACCGAAAAAGATATATGAGTTAATATATGCTCTAAAATTGAAAAAATCATAAAAAATTTGTTAAAAATTAATAAATTAATACTAGGTTTTACCCGATTTTAGACAAAAGAGTCGGGTATTAATTTGATTATAAAACTTATAATATCTCTTTTATAAGATCTTATGCCGCTACTCGGACTCGAACCGAGATGCTCTAGCACTGCTTCCTAAGAGCAGCGTGTCTACCAATTTCACCATAGCGGCAACTTGTTCAAAATAATACTAACAAGTTTTGACTCAATCGTCGAGATTAAAATTTTAAATAAAGAAGCCAATTCAATGGAATTGACAATTTATTTTATTACTAAAAAAATGCTTTTTCTAAAAATTAAAACTTCTCAAAAATCCTTAGAAATTTTAACTAAAATTTGCCTAAGTTGCTCAAGAGAAATGAAAAACAATAATTGTCAAAATATATCTTTTCATACATCGTTTTATATTGTACAAACATAAGATTTTTGGATCACTTAAAAAAAAATATCATATATTATTACTTATTATTATTATTATCTCATATTCACGTACTATGGATAGATGTTTTTATAACTTTGATTCCAAGTAAAGAATATAAGAATTCAGAGAAATAATAATTCCTAAAGGTATAAAGTTAAAAATTTTTTACTTAAATTAAGTTCAAGAACCTATTGATTTCGCTTAAAGATCTTGTATTTCCTAGTTAAGAGGAAATACAAGACCTTTATTTATTATTTTATTGATGGGGAAAATAATAATCCCCCCCTTTTAGAAATATAAAAAATTTGTTTTTACGTTAGGCTAATTCTAATTATTCTAGTGTTTTTTATTTATTTTGTTGTACAAAAAAACTTTTTGAATTACCTGTAGAAAGCGATTTACCTAAGGAAAAAGCTTTCAAGGATGTCCAATATCCCTTCCTTTTCCAAATTTTTTTACGAATACGCTTTTTCGAGATAGAAGTACGTTTTTTTGGAACTGCCATTCAAAAATGAAAAAATGTTTTTCAGTGCTATAATTGGATGTCAAAGACATTTCTTATTCTATTCTTTCGTACTCCATATCGAGTTGTTTTTTTCTTTCAAATTTGATTATATATTATTTTTCAAACAAAACAGACATTCAAAAGTTTAAACCCAAATTTTTTTACCTTTTTATTTAAAATTTTTTTGTATTTAACGTTTGAAATACGTATGAGAGTGCTCATTTAATTAATCTATACTAATAGATTATATTAGAAAAAATTTTATTAAATTTCTTCACTTCATATGTAAAAAAAAATATAGATTATAATAATATTTCTTGAAAAAAAAAGCTCACTTAGTGTATTGGAAGACAATAACTAAATTCCATAATTCAATAATAATTCTAAAAAATCAAACCCAAATAACTTTATTTAGATTTAGGTAAAGTTATTTTTATAATTAATATTAATTCTTTTTTTGTCGTGTAAATCTTTGTTCTATTCTTAATATATGTATATAAATTATTGTAATACGGAATTATAATTCACTTTTTCTGTATCTGCATAAAATCACAATTTTATTTAGTAGTAAAAAAAAAAAAACGATTTGTCGTTTTTTTTTACAGTAACTTAGTAATATTATTTAATCGCTTCTAATTTTTAGATTTTAATATATATTTCTTTTCAAAAGTTTATGAAGAATTATACTAACTCGAAAAAAATTTCTATTTAGGTTTGAAATCATGTGCTTTTTATTGTCCCCTTTGAAAAACAACTAAACTATATATACAAACCAGTGAATAAGAAATAATAAATTTAAGAATAAAATAAAAAGGGTTTTTTATTTTATGGAACATACATATCAATATTCATGGATCATCCCTTTCATTCCACTTCCAGTACCTATTTTACTAGGAGCTGGACTTCTACTTTTTCCGACAGCAACAAAAAACCTTCGACGTATGTGGACATTTCTGAGTATTTTTTTGTTAAGTATAGTTATGATCTTTTCGCTCTATCTATCTATTCAACAAATTTTTCTAAGTTGCATTCATCAAAATGTATGGTCTTGGACCATAAATAATGAATTTTCTTTTGAGTTCGGTTACTTTATTGATCCACTTACTTCTATTATGTTAATATTAATTACAACTGTTGGAATTTTGGTTCTGATTTATAGTGATAATTATATGTCTCATGATCAAGGATATCTGAGGTTTTTTGCTTATATGGGTTTTTTTAATACTTCAATGTTAGGATTAGTTACTAGTTCTAATTTGATCCAAGTTTATTTTTTTTGGGAATTAGTTGGAATGTGTTCGTATTTATTAATAGGTTTTTGGTTCACACGACCTATTGCAGCGAATGCCTGTCAAAAAGCTTTTGTAACCAATCGTGTAGGGGATTTTGGTTTATTATTAGGAATTTTAGGTCTTTATTGGATAACAGGCAGTTTCGAATTTCAAGATTTGTTCGAAATATTCAATAATTTAATTTTAAATAATAGAGTAAATCTCTTATTCCTTTCTTTGTGTGCATTTCTATTATTTGTGGGTCCTATTGCTAAATCTGCACAATTTCCTCTTCATGTATGGTTGCCTGATGCCATGGAGGGCCCTACTCCTATTTCGGCTCTTATACATGCTGCTACTATGGTAGCGGCGGGAATTTTTCTTGTAGCTCGTCTTCTTCCTCTTTTTATAGTTATCCCTTCTATAATGTATATAATATCTTTGATAGGTATAATAACAGTACTCTTAGGAGCCACTTTAGCTCTTGCTCAAAAAGATATTAAGAGAGGTTTAGCCTATTCTACAATGTCTCAATTGGGTTATATGATGTTAGCTCTAGGTATGGGGTCTTATAGATCCGCTTTATTTCATTTGATTACTCATGCTTATTCGAAAGCTTTGCTGTTTTTAGGATCTGGATCCATTATTCATTCAATGGAAGCTATAGTTGGATATTCTCCCGATAAAAGTCAGAATATGATTCTTATGGGTGGTTTGACAAAACACGTGCCGATTACAAAAACTGCCTTTTTAGTAGGAACACTCTCGCTTTGTGGTATTCCCCCCCTTGCTTGTTTTTGGTCTAAAGATGAAATTCTTAATGATAGTTTCTTATTTTCGCCAATTTTTGCAATAATAGCTTGTTCAACAGCGGGATTAACCGCATTTTATATGTTTCGGATTTATTTACTTACTTTTGAAGGACATTTAAACACTTATTTTATAAATTATAGTGGAAAAAAAAGTCGCTCCTTCTATTCAATCTCTTTATGGGGGAAAGAAGAAGATAAAAAACTTAATAGAAATTTTGGGTTAGTACCATTATTAACAATGAATAATACGAAAAGAGCTTCTTTTTTTGGCAATAAAACATATAAAATTAGTAATAATGTAAGAAATCAAACTTTTATTACTGTTGAAAATTTTGGACTTAATACAAGAACTTTCTATTATCCCCATGAATCAGACAATACTATTCTATTTCCTATGCTTGTATTGCTTTTATTTACTTTATTTATTGGAGCCATAGGAATTCCTTTCAATCAAGAAGGAATCGACTTTGATATATTATCAAAATTATTAACGCCGTCGATAAACCTTTTGCATACCAATTCACAAAATTTTGTAGATTGGTATGAATTTTTTAAAAATGCAACTTTTTCAGTCAGTA